GGTGATTCTAACAATCGTTCTAGTTACTTCGTTCTCTATTTCTATTTGAAAGTAGAAAGGATCCTGAGGAAAAGTATTTTGTTTCCACCGAGCTAAAATAATATGTCGATGTCTCTAGAAAACTAAAGTCATCATTTAATAGCTATGCTATTTTGCTTCAATTTATTTTCTACAAATAAAAAAATTGGAGTATTTAGTTACGATTAAAAATCTACTTTTCTATCTTCATCCATGGATCTTTTACGCACACTCATTCAATTGGAAGTATTGATCCAAAATTTTGTTTCGTAATTTCATAATCCAAATTTTTAATTTTTAAGTGACCCTTGGATACAAATCACGAGAATCCATATTTTTCCTCGAATATGTCATTGAAAGGTAAAGGATTAAATCCTTTTTAAGAAATAAAGTTTTTGATCGGAATATGAATCAAACCGAAAGATCCCTTAACTTTTAAGGGGCTTATATAGAACGAATCACACTTTTACCACTAAACTATACCCGCCGCTATAACTATCATATATATATTATATACAAATGCACTTTTTGTCGAACAGAGGAATTGGGCGTAATAAAGATAGGACCATAATCATGAAAATGAGAGTGTCGACGTTTTTCGCGGGGGGCTTCAATTTAATGAGATTCCGGAAGGGAAGGCTCTTTTAAATAACTAAATTAAATATAAATAACAAGTTCTATTTTTTTCTTTTGTTGGGGGGATTTTGATAGATATGGCTCACTAAAACCACTGAAATCATAACAGAAAAATGCATTCATTATTATTTAAGAATCCATAGTTTCATTTTATATTCCCGTAAGGTAAGGTCGTCAAGTAACTCAAAAAGGAAGAAGGAATAATAAGAAAGGATACTTTGATTTGATATAAATATAATAAGTAAGATAAGAATGGAATAAATATAATAAGAAAGAATGGAAATAACCCCTCATCTTTTTATTGCTGCTTTAATAGCAAGCCTTTTTTTGTTCCAACCAGATAAATTCTTTTAGCTAGGATTTGTTGGAACAAAAAAAGGCCCGGCTAGGTATTGACCCGGCCAGGCCGTGGGAATAAAGGGAACAAAATAAAAGCGGGTTTCTTTCTTTTTCTTTCTATTTTTCTATTGGATCTTTTGAGCCCTTACTTATATCTAAATGCAATTGCTGGTCAAAGTTGTACATATCTATATAATAAAGAAATAGAAAGAAAGACTTTTTTCTTACTTTATGTGTAATGTAACATAGTCATTCTTCTCTTGTTCAATTGGGAGAGATGGCTGAGTGGACTAAAGCGGCGGATTGCTAATCCGTTGTACGAGCTATTCGTACCGAGGGTTCGAATCCCTCTCTTTCCGTTTCCATTGATGATTGATTTATCTTTCCAATTTTGAAAATCCTTTTTTGCCTAGTTCAGCGTGTCGAATAGATAAAAAAATCCTAAGAAATAAAATAAAGCAAGGAAAATGAAAAAACCTTTTTATTCTTCACGTCCAGGATTACGTCCTGGATCATTAGATAGAAATCCAAAGATGAACAGAGAAACAAAGAATATCACTACTGTGTAAACGAAAAGTTTGAGAGTAAGCATGACATAATCTCCAAGATCATTTTTTTGAAAAAAAAAAACGAGAAAAGAGAATAGATCCTCCATTTTTTACTATGTTTGAATCGAAGGTTTATACTGTAAGACTTAGTTGATCTTCTGAATTGTTAGAATTTTTTGATCGAACAAATCATGAATTTTCTAGGATAGTATTAAAGATTTTATCGAAAACTTACAGCAGCTTGCCAAACAAAGGCTAAGAGAAAAAAGAACAAAGGTATAACTGGCATAACATCTATGATGGGATTCAAAAAAGCATAGGCCTCAGGCAATTTGGCGAAGAAAAGACTAGTCGAATAAAGGGCAGAATTCAGACAGATACAGATCAAACTAAAGATATTAAGCATAACAGACATTTTGTTTTTGGAGATAATTGCATTTTGGTTGAGTTATTGATATAAATAAGGAAAAATGAAGTAAGGTAGACAAAAAGACCTTCTTTTTCTTTGAACCCACCCAATCAAAAATCCTCCAATTCTCAAAAGAGAATAGAAGAAATCATACTTTCATACAATATCTTAATTGAATTCTATGTAATGATCAATAAATTAAGTTGAATTCTATATCTACGCGTGTCAAAATCCTAACAAGAATCTAATCGATTCTATAAAAAGATTTTCTATAGATATTTGGACTGAAATTGACGAACACGCAACACCAATATTAGTCTTTATTAGTGTCGAATAGAAATCTAAATGGGGCGTCGCCAAGTGGTAAGGCAACGGGTTTTGGTCCCGCTATTCGGAGGTTCGAATCCTTTCGTCCCAGAGTGTATCCATTCTATCAGAATAAAGATTCCTTTTTGAAACAACCTTCTGTTTAAAGGTAGAATATTAGTCATAGAATTTTTTTTTTTTCTTTTTTTATTTGTAATGATTCAGAGAAGAATCATATCTTTTTTTTCACAACAAACTGAATGGAATTGACTGCAAATGACATGCAGATGGAACTGAATATATTTGTGATCCAGGTAAGATGATAACATAGATCACAAAAGTTTGAATTCAAAAAGGGTAGGGTGGGCTTTTCATCATATGTCCATTCCCTTCATATTGAAGGAAGTTAGTTACTTAGAAAAACCTTAGGTCCCCTCTCTATTTGAATTTCCAATGATTTATTTTGAATCAAAATGCGAAGGGGCCTATTTTCCCTATCTTTTTTCCCTGTCCCTTAAACTTAAACGAGGTATTCCAATTAGTAATCTTAACGTTCTGCGGATCTCTGAATTCTAAATAAGAGTAAGAGGGGGTTCTTGGTACTAATTAAATTCACTCAATGGGATTACGTCTCGTAAGGCTGGGTTAGGGTATACTAATAAATAGTAGCAAGGACTTAATCTGGACTTGTTTGTCTTTATCCTTAGACAAGAGATAGTTCATATTCCGTCAAAAGAGTTTTAGATTTATGAATCATCATTCCCATTGAATTCGGGGAGTAGATGGCCGTTAATCAGCAACCGAAGATATTTATTAATTCAATCTGTGTCTGTTCGAATCACATTAACAAAGAATCAAGTTACATATGTAATCGATGTATTTTCTTTGAACTTTTAAGTATTTGGTGTTTGGCTTTCATGAAGAATTGTAAATCTATCTAACAACGGGAGGTGACTCATATTATTCACTTGAATGGCAAAATTACAGAAAGATTACTTAACCTCAGGTTGAACAAAATATGAAACTACATAGAAATGAGGAAATGCTTAGCTTATATGTATGTATTGTTTGATTTCGTTGTATTTCAGTGACAGCAGTCTTTCGATTTTTTTGAAAACGAATTGGAATTGATTCAATGTGAAAATGGAAATATTTAACATAGAATATCCATAACAGTTGCTCAGTCTATCTGATAAATATGAAAATCCTCTAGTCGTCCATCTGATTGAAAAAAATAAGAATCCAAAGGCCCTAACTCTTCCCTTACATCAGTCTTTTTTAGCCATCTCACAAAAAAAAAGAAATTGGATTTCTTGTTCGATTTAGTTATCCGCTTTAAATTATTTTAAATTATTGATGAATCGGTTCGAAAAGAAAGAGAGATTTCTTTTTGTTTGATGATCAAAGGTAGTCTTTACTGTCAAACTTTATTCAAATAATGATGTCGAAATAGGACACTTTTTCAATTATAAACATTTTATTTTGAATGATTCCTTAGGAGTTGAATCTTTGATATTTGAAGAAGGAAGTTGGAGTTGGGTCAATGTCAATCTAAATCTAGCCCTAGCCTATTGAGTCACTTGAGGATGGAGATTCAAAAAGACTACATTTATTCGTATTTTTTATATTAGTTAGTTATGCTAGTTCTATATTTCTCTTAGATATTAGATATTTCTGTTAGTTTGTTTTTTTTTTTAGAAAAATGTTGCATTGATGCAAAATGGTGTCTTGCTAAGATTTTTCAGAACAATCTTTACCATCTATGTATAGAAGAAAAAGTATAGATTACTATGTCTATGTACCGACTGAACTGAACCAATGACTATTCATGATTTCATAATTGAATCAATTTCATACGGGTTCAAAATTAGAGGAATGTTATGGTAAAACTTCGTTTGAAACGATGTGGTAGAAAGCAACGTGCGACTTGAAGGACGCGATCCGATGTGGATTCTTAGTCTTATATCCACCATTTTTTATCGGAATGAAGGTGCTCTCGGCTCGACATCATTTGTTCCACTATAACCCCCCTTTTGTTGGGTTGTAATGTAAATAAACATAGTAGATGATGGAGCTCGAGTAGAAAGTATTAATTCATTTCTCGAGGGCAAGAATCTAGGGTTAATGCCAATCAATAAATTGAAACAACTTCGTAAGTAGATCTTCGATATAGAAATCAAAAGGATCCGATTTCAGCAAGTTTCAATTTAATTAAAAAAGAAAATTTGTTGGAATTGGTAAAACTCTTTTGATCCAAAGTGTATCGCGCGAGAATCAACTGTTCGTATGATTCTTTGGTCGAAAGAAATCACAACAAGGGGTATGTTGCTACCATTTTGAAAAGATTAAGAAACACCGAAGTAATGTCTAAACCCAATGATTTAAAACAAAGAGAAAGGATCCCAAAACAAGGAAACACCGTTTCAATTGTCTCAATAACTGGATCCAAATAAAGAATCAAAATAGATTTTATTTTAAATGAGACAAACAAAAAGGGGGGGTTAAAGACTACTCAATAAATAAAATTGCCTAAAGATTTTCCTTTGATTTGAGCTATTTTTGATAATTATGCAACTTGAGTTATGAGTACAAATGCTTTTTTTAGGAGGGAAGAAGAAAAAATGAGTGAAATCTCAGTCTAATCCATTTTATGGACCTTTTTGCCATTCATTAGAATTCTATATATAGAGAAAACTGTGAATCATTTTTTCTCGAGCCGTACGAGGGGAAAACTTCCTATACGT